AGCTGAGCTATCCCGACCATTAACGACGCATCATCCTCATTTTATTTTAATATAGCACTTGGGTCTATGTCAATTACAAAAACGAAAAAAGTATTATACAGGTCCTGATAAAATTTCTTGGATCTTCAAAAATAAATTTTTAAATTTTGTAAGTTTCAGTACAGTACAAGTAATGATATGTATTGTTAATTATTCAAATTAAATTTGAATTGGGGATTCCTTGCTCAAAGATGTTCATTTGTACGTGTATCATATATATCACGTATAAGGTTTGTGATAAGAAAAAATTTCTTCTCAGATCCGTTTGTGTTTGTGAAAGAGTAGAATGAGAATGAACGAGAAACATAACGAATTTTGAATCGCTAACAAAACGAGAAAATAAATAATTCGGGAGTCAGCCGGGTCGTTTTGGGGATAGAGGGACTTGAACCCTCACGATTTCTAAAGTCGACGGATTTTCCTCTTACTATAAATTTCATTCTTGTCGATATTGACATGTAGAATGGGACTCTATCTTTATTCTCGTCCGATTAATCAATTCTTAAAAAGATCTATCAGACTATGGTGGAGTGAATGATTTGATCAATGAGTATTCGATTCTTTTTTCAATTTGGAATCGATTCACAACAATTCTTTCATTTTTCATATAAATATAAAAAAATACAGATTCGGGTCGTCATTAATCATTTGTAGATAGTATTTCAGTACTATACGTATGTATATACGTTTATCCTTCATCTTTTCTGAAGTTTTGATGGGAGGATTCCTTTACTAACACAATGTAGCCAACTCCATTTGTTAGAACAGCTTCCATTGAGTCTCTGCACCTATCCTTTTTTATTCTCGGTTTATGAAACCCTTGTTTGTTTTCATAAAACAGGATTTGGCTCAGGATTGCCCATTTTTAATTCCAGGGTTTCTCTGAATTTGAAAGTTCTCACTTGGTAGGTTTCCATACCAAGGCTCAATCCAATTAAGTCCGTAGCGTCTACCAATTTCGCCATATCCCCTTTTTTGTTTTGTGATGTTATTTAGGATCACATTATGATGCCGCCCCCCCTTTTTTCTTTCATTTATATTATGCGGGAACCGTTGAATTCATTAGATATCGGTTCCTGTATTGAAAAGTGTTTTCTACTATTTTATTGTTTATTGGATTTCTTGTCTATTTTCTTTCATCGCTATCGGAGACCCGTATTTGGTCCAATCAGAAATGATTCTATCATTTCTATATCAGCAATTCAATAAGATATATACCACATAATAACATATATATTATACTATAATATATTATATATTTATTATACTTAATATATGCCCCTATTTCTATCATTTTTAGCGTGCAATTTTTAATACTTGAACGATCGATTCTTTTTTTTTTTTCGTCTTAGCTTTCACCTTTCCGAATGAAACCATAGGAGTGTTTCATTATGATCTGGATTGAACTTTTATCTTTCATTTTATTTTTATCCTTTTCTTAGGGCAGACCCTCCATAACATAAAAAAAAAAATAGTAAAATAGAATAGTAAAAAAAAATCTTACTATCTAATTAAGTTAAGCTAATTAAGATATTGATTATTGATAAACATATATTTGAGAAATAGATCGAAATTAAATATCGCTATATTAATAGAATAGGTATGTTCTATAATATTCAAATATCCAATATTTTTAGAAATTATATTTTATATTCTTTATATATATATATATTTCTTTTATATATATTTTAATTTTTCTATATATCATATTTGGTATGAAATGAAATAGCTAAGAATAAACAGTTAATATCTCAGTAGTTTACTAAATTAGTATACGTGTACAATTTATGTTATGTGAGCCCGCTTAGCTCAGAGGTTAGAGCATCGCATTTGTAATGCGATGGTCATCGGTTCGATTCCGATAGCCGGCCTTTCTCCATTTGTTTGATTTTTTTTTTTTTTACATAATTGATAATGTGAAATCAAAGTGAAAACCTTCTTTCCCTTTTCCCAAGGGTCACCGATCTATTTCTATTATCTCGTAGGAACCCCCAATTATGAATAAAAATTGGATTGGAGGAGTTCGGTCTCTGTAGAACAAATCAATCAAGAAAAGAACCCTTACATTATTTTTATTTTTATAATAAATTATTTTTATTTATATAATACAATTATTTATATACAATAAGGTCCGGATATTGATACAATTCCTCTAATTATTCTTTGTAATACAATACTTTCAGTAAATTTCGCTTAATTTATCATATTTTAGTTTAGTTTTAATTTTGGTTTATGAAATTTCATAAAAAAAAAAGGAGTCTTTATGTCGCGTTACAGAGGACCTCGTTTCAAAAAAATCCGTCGTCTGGGGGCTTTACCGGGGCTGACTAGTAAAAAGCCTAGAGCCGGAAGCGATCTTAGAAACCAATCGCGCCCGAGCAAAAAATCTCAATATCGTATTCGTTTAGAAGAAAAACAAAAATTGCGCTTTCATTATGGTCTTACAGAACAACAATTGCTTAAATATGTTCGTATCGCCGGAAAAGCAAAAGGGTCGACAGGTCAGGTTTTACTACAATTACTTGAAATGCGTTTGGATAACACCCTTTTTCGATTGGGTATGGCTTCGACTATTCCTCAAGCCCGCCAATTAGTTAACCATAGACATATTTTAGTTAATGGTCGTATAGTAGATATACCAAGTTATCGCTGCAAACCCCGAGATATTATTACAGTGAGGGATGAGCAAAAATCTAGGGCTCTGATTCAAAATTATCTTGATTCATCCCCCCGTGAGGAATTGCCAAAGCATTTGACTCTTCACCCATTCCAATATGAAGGATTAGTCAATCAAATAATAGATAGTAAATGGGTCGGTTTGAAAATAAACGAATTGCTAGTTGTAGAATATTACTCTCGCCAGACTTAACCCTAACTAAAATTACAAGGGTTCGGACAATTTTGCCCCCTCCATTTTGGTTTGGCTTAAGTAAAGGGACCCGAGGTAAGTAAGGTAAGGGGTTTGATCTGGGGATTTTTCTCTCATTCATGTATCATGGATCGGTAGGGGATTTTCATTCCTTGTCCATTTTGCCCAGTACTTTTCGTACCACAGAAATTTGGATTAGGAATAGAGAATCTATATCAAAGAAAAGAAAGGTCTAACTGTTGGAGTATCCATTCTTATTTGATGCATTGCAGCCAGTAACATTGGTGAATTAGGTGAAGAGTACGGAAAGAGAGGGATTCGAACCCTCGGTAAACAAAAGTCTACATAGCAGTTCCAATGCTACGCCTTGAACCACTCGGCCATCTCTCCTACATAATGATTATGGCCCAAAAACCGGGTTAATAGTGAGTCATTCATATTATTTTGGATAGGTATGTACATTCAATTTTCCTAAAAATTCCAAAATCCCTTTCCAGTTTTAGATTTTTCAACAACAACCCCTTACTCCAACTTCTTAACCCATAGATTTATTCCAAATTCATGAACCGCCCCCCGTATTTTTTTATTTGATTGTATAGCGTATACCCACTATACACACAACACAAAACAGACGGTATTCCATTTTCATCATAGAATCATTATTAGATTCTTTTTCCTCTTTGGATCATAATTCAATCAAAAATTCTCGAATTATCCTAACCTGTAGGATAAATTCGTTGATTCTTCAGCTTCAATGAAATCGGAATAGTTTCCTTCATTCTTATACTACTACATTTGTATGAAATCTAATCAGATTCAAATATTTCTTATTTTTTTATTGATTCCTGTCAAAAGGAAACAATTTGAGTAAAAGGCCTTCCTTTTTTTTTAATGAATATGTTTTTATGTTATTTCGTACTGTACAATTCCTTTGTTTGTGGGATCATTTTCTCACGAAAGGAAATAAAAATAAATTATAGAATGGATTAATACACCTATGTCTAGATCTGGGATAAATGGAAATTTTATTGATAAAACCTTTTCAATTGTAGCCAATATCTTATTACGAATAATTCCGACAACTTCGGGAGAAAAAGAGGCATTCACCTATTACAGAGATGGTGCGATTTGATTATTTATTTTATATTATATATATTTTTTACCGCTCTCAATCTTAAGAGAAAGACAACATTATTCGGGATAGGAAGAAAAATATTATTGAAATAAATCTACGCTTGTTGAAGGTGAAGTTTGTAAATAAAACAACCCCTTCTGTCGTGTATCCCCGATTAATGCAGCCTCAGATGCTTCAATTGTCGATTCTAGAGTATTGAGCGAAAGGCTACACCTATGGGTTAGGTCAACCCTACTCCACTAGTACCGATAGGGGGCATAGGGGAAGAAGCACTACTCCTAGGAATCAACACACGAAAACTTTGTTATAAACTATCCCTTTTCCTTATCGGGATCGGGACTAACAAGAATGGTTGGGACAACAAACATCCATCTCGTTCGTATTTTGGATACCCGTATAACCATCGAAGACTGTTGAAGTGACTAATTCCTGCAAATTTAAGGGCGTTGAAGACAAAGAAATTGTTGGAGTAACTTTTTTTATCTAATACCAACATGCTTGATGTTAAGGAAAGATCTTTTACAAGAAGGTTGGCTAGAGATTTCTTGTAAAAACACCAGCCCCGCTTAGTTTATAATGAGAATATTTCAATCTTTTTTGATTCCATGTATTATTCTCATTATGCACATTAAAGGAGGAGCCGTATGAGATGAAAATCTCATGTACGGTTCTGGAACGGAGATTCTTTGAATCGAATGACGACCGTAACGGATGTCGGCTCAATCCGAAGGAAATTATGCGGAAGCTTTACAGAATTATTATGAAGCTATGCGACTAGAAATTGATCCTTATGATCGAAGTTATATACTCTATAACATAGGCCTTATCCACACAAGTAACGGAGAACATACGAAAGCTTTGGAATATTATTTTCGGGCACTAGAGCGAAACCCATTCTTACCACAAGCCTTTAATAATATGGCCGTGATCTGTCATTACGTGCGACTATCTCCACTA